TTATTCTTTATTAAAATAACTACTTGTTACAATTAAATTTAGAATTATTATATTAATTTATATTTATTAATTAATATTTTATAATATAACGTTACTAAAAATAGTACTAAAATGATAACAAAATTTTGTTGTAATACCCCGAAAATCCTAAACGTCGATTTTTGGAAATTTTGCGTAAAAATTTCAAAATCTCATTTTTTTTTTCCAACTTTTTTCTACGAAAAAAACCTCTTGTCAACAAAATTTTGTTATCATTTTAGTACTATTTTTAGTAACGTTATATTATAAAATATTAATTAATAAATATAAATTAATATAATAATTCTAAATTTAATTGTAACAAGTAGTTATTTTAATAAAGAATAAAATTTAATAAAAATTTTGATTTGTGATGTCAAATATATAAGTTTAAATCTTATCTTAAATAATTAATGTAATTTCTATTTGTATTATTAGTTCAGTAAATTTATTTATTATTAGAATAAGATTATTTTTTTTAAGTTTAAAATTTTTATTATTAGATTATACATCAAAAGTTATAGTTTAAAAAATCTAATTAGATTATAACTAACTAAATAATTTCTGCCCAAATTTTTTAATTAATCTTTTAAACTTAATTTATTTAATTATATAATAAAAATACTAAAAAATAAAACTATATAATTTTAAAATAATCAATTTAAAATTAATAATACTTATTATTAATATAAATATTTTATTAATACTAAAATTAATTAATATAATTTATTTAATTAAATATTAATAGAAAAATTTTAATATAAAAATTAAATAAAATTTTAATTGAATTTTTTATATTTTATATATTAATTATAAAAATTAAATAAAATTTTAATTGAATTTTTTATATTTTATATATTAATTATAAATAAAATATCAAAATTTTAATTTTTATATAATTTAAATATATAAAATATAAAAAATTCAATTAAAATTTTATTTAATTTTTATATTAAAATTTTTCTATTAATATTTAATTAAATAAATTATATTAATTAATTTTAGTATTAAACATTTATTGAAAACACTAAAAAAAAAAAATAGATGCATTTTTTGATACCCCGAAAATCCTAAACGTCGATTTTTGGAAATTTTGCGTAAAAATTTCAAAATCTCATTTTTTTTTTCCAACTTTTTTCTACGAAAAAAACCTTCTTGTCAACAAAATTTTGTTATCATTTTAGTAGTATTTTTAGTAGTATAAGAATTATTTTTTTTTTTTTTTTTTTTTATTAAAAATTTTTCTATTAATATTTAATTAAATAAATTATATTAATTAATTTTAGTATTAATAAAATATTTATATTAATAATAAGTATTATTAATTTTAAATTGATTATTTTAAAATTATATAGTTTTATTTTTTAGTATTTTTATTATATAATTAAATAAATTAAGTTTAAAAGATTAATTAAAAAAATTTGGGCAGAAATTATTTAGTTAGTTATAATCTAATTAGATTTTTTAAACTATAACTTTTGATTACTTTTAATTGAATATTTATTTTTGTGATTATTTTAATTATTAGTAGTTATGAGTTAACAGCTTTGGGAGGAAATTTATGTATTTTATATTTTATATATTTAAATTATATAAAAATTAAAATTTTGATATTTTATTTATAATTAAATAAATAAAGTTTAATTCTGACTTAAAGATTAATTTAATTTTTTTTTTACATGTAAATTTTTGTGTGATTATTAATTAAATTTTAAAAATTTTTTTAAAAGAGTTTTATTCGCAGTATTTAATATTAATAATTTAAGAAATTAAGAATTAGAAATTAATTTTAATATTAACAAATTTTGTGCCAGCAGTTGCGGTTATACAAAAGATGTAAATTAATTTTATTAGTAAATAATTATATGAATTTATATAATAATTTAAAATTATATTTATTAGGTGAAATTTTTAAATATAAATTTAATTTATATTAAAGTTTTTATTATTATGAAATTTATTTTTAAACTAGGATTAGATACCCTATTATTTTAAATGTAAAATTTTTTTGCTAAAGAAGTATTAGTTATGTTCTTGAAATTTAAAGATTTTGGCGGTATTTTAGTCTATTTAGAGGAACCTGTTCTATAATTGATAATCCACGATTAACTTTACTTATTTTATAAATTTGTATACCGTCGTTATAAGAAAATTTTATTAGAATATGAATTTTTAATATTTTATATTAAAATATATATCAGATCAAGGTGCAGTAAATATTTAAGAAGAAATGGGTTACAATAAATTTATTTATACGGATAAAAATAAGAATAATTTTTTGAAGGTGGATTTAATAGTAATAAAATTTAATTTAATTTTATGATTTTAGCTCTAAAATATGTACATATCGCCCGTCGCTCTTATTATAAGATAAGATAAGTCGTAACATAGTAGATGTACTGGAAAGTGTATCTAGAATGACAAGTTAGAGCTTGTTTTTAGTAAAGCATTTTATTTACATTAAAAAGTTGTCGTGCAAATCGATTTAATTTGAAATTAAAAAATTTATTTTAATATTTTGTTTTAATTTTTTTAATAAAAATAATTTTATTAATAATTTTTTTTAGTATATTTTATAGAAAAAATTTAATTAATTATAGTGTATTAGTATTGTAAAAGAAAATTGAAATAATATTATAATTATTAATAAGTAAAATTTATTTTTTGTACCTTGTGTATCAGGGTTTATTAAATAAAAATTAATTATATTAATTTTCTCGATTTTAAGAGAGCTAATAAATTAATTTTTTTTATTGTAAAAAAAATATTTATAATAATTTATTAGTAATGAAATGTTATTCGTTCTTAAATATATCTAGTTTATTTAGAAATGAATTTAATTCAGATATTTTAATTTTAATAATTTAATTTTTTAAATTATTAAATTTTAATATTAATAATTAAAGGGATTAGCTTTTAATTAAAAATTTATAAATTAAGAAATTAGTTTAAAAAATGTAAGTTTAGAAATAGCTATCATTTATAGTTTGTTATAATTAATTTATTAAAATATATTATTTTATATAATTTTAAATTTTTTATAAATAAATAATTTTTAATTTTTTTAAAATTTAGATATAATGATAGAATTAGTATATAATTTGAATATTTAAATAATAATATATAAAAGATTATTTAAAGGAATTCGGCAAATATTTTACTCGCCTGTTTAACAAAAACATGTCTTTTTGAAATATATATAAAGTCTAACCTGCCCACTGAAAATTTTTAAATGGCTGCAGTAATTTGACTGTACAAAGGTAGCATAATCATTAGTTTTTTAATTAAAAGCTTGTATGAAAGGTTGGACGAAGTAAAATCTGTCTCTATTTAATTTATTATAAAATTTAATTTTTAAGTTAAAAAGCTTAAATATATATAAAAGACGAGAAGACCCTATAGAGCTTTATATTTTTATTAATATAATTAATTAAGATTTATTTAAGTTTTATTTTATAAAAATATTTTATTGGGGTAATAAAAAGATTAAAAAAATTCTTTTTAAATATTAACATTAATTTATGATTTTTAATGATCCAGTTTTATTGATTATAAGATTAAGTTACCTTAGGGATAACAGCGTAATTTTTTTAGAGAGTTCATATCGATAAAAAAGAAGTTTGCGACCTCGATGTTGGATTAAAGATTAGTTTAGGTGTAGAAGTTTAAATTTTTGGTCTGTTCGACCATTAAATCTTTACATGATCTGAGTTCAGACCGGTGTAAGCCAGGTCGGTTTCTATCTTTATAAAATTAAAATATTTTAGTACGAAAGGACCAAATATTTAATATATTTATATTTATATTTTGAATATTATTATTATTATTTTGGCAGATTAGTGCAATGAATTTAGAATTCATATATGTAATTTTATTACAAATAATACTTGTTTTATATAGATTTAATTTTTATAATGATTTGTATATTATTATTAATTATTTGTGTATTAGTAGGAGTTGCATTTTTAACTTTATTAGAACGAAAAGTTTTAGGATATATTCAAATTCGTAAAGGGCCTAATAAAGTTGGTTTTATAGGTATTCCTCAACCTTTTTGTGATGCAATTAAATTATTTTCTAAAGAACAAACTTATCCTTTATTATCAAATTATATTATATATTATTATTCACCTATTATAAGTTTATTTTTATCTTTATTATTATGAGTAATTATTCCATATTATATAATTTTATTTTCTTTTAGTTTAGGAATATTATTTTTTTTAGCTTGTACTAGTTTAGGGGTTTATACTGTAATAATTGCAGGATGATCTTCAAATTCTAGTTATTCATTATTAGGTGGATTACGAGCTGTTGCTCAAACTATTTCTTATGAAGTAAGATTAGCATTGATTTTAATATCTTTTATAGTTTTAATTGAGAGTTTTAGATTAATAGAATTTTTATATTATCAAAAATATATTTGAATAATTTTTTTAAGTTTACCTTTAGCATTTGTTTGATTTGTATCTAGTTTAGCAGAAACAAATCGAACTCCTTTTGATTTTGCTGAAGGTGAATCTGAATTAGTTTCAGGGTTTAATGTAGAATATAGAAGAGGGGGTTTTGCTTTAATTTTTTTGTCTGAATATTCAAGTATTTTATTTATAAGAATATTATTTTGTATTATATTTTTAGGAAGTGATTTAATATCAATTTTTTTTTTTTTAAAAATAGTATTTTTATCTTTTTGTTTTATTTGAGTTCGAGGGACTTTACCTCGGTATCGATATGATAAATTAATATATTTAGCTTGAAAAAGATTTTTACCATTGTCTTTAAATTATTTATTTTTATATATAGGTATAAAAATATTCTATTTTTCTTTATTAATTTAGTGAATTATTTTTAGTAAAAGTTAATAGAAGATTTAACTTCTTTATTATATTTTCAAAATATATACTTATATCAAGTTCATTAACTAATTATATAATAGATTATCTCATATTTTTATAATTAAAGGATTAATTAAAAAATATATAAAATATAAAATTGTTAAAATTTGTCCAGTAAAAATATAAGGGTCTTCAACAGGTCGTATTCCAATTCATGTAAGTAAAATAATAATAATAAAAAAAAATCAAAATAAAATTTGGTTAATTGGATAAAATTTTAATCTTTGAAAATTTCTAAAATTATAAAAAGGTATAATTATTAAAATTAAGATAGATATAACTAAAGCAATAACTCCTCCTAATTTATTAGGAATTGATCGTAAAATTGCATAAGCAAATAGAAAATATCATTCTGGTTGAATATGAACAGGGGTAACTAATGGATTAGCTGGAATAAAATTATCAGGGTCACCTAAATAATATGGATTTAAAAGAGTCAAAATTGTTAAGGTTATAATTAATATAATAAATCCTATAATATCTTTAAAAGAAAAATATGGATGAAAAGGAATTTTATCAATATTACTATTTAAACCTAAAGGGTTATTTGATCCAGTTTGATGTAAGAATAATAAATGAATTATTACTATTGCTCTTACAATAAAAGGAAGAAGAAAATGAATAGTAAAAAATCGAGTTAAAGTAGCATTATCAACAGCAAATCCTCCTCAAACTCATTGTACAAGTATTGTTCCTAAATATGGAATTGCAGATAATAAATTTGTAATTACTGTTGCTCCTCAAAATGATATTTGACCTCATGGTAATACATATCCTATAAAGGCTGTTCCTATAACTAAAAATAAAATAATAACTCCTACTATTCATGTATGAGTAAATTTATAAGATCCGTAATATATTCCTCGTCCAATATGAAGATAAATACAAATAAAAAAAAATGAAGCTCCATTGGCATGAAGAGTTCGTAATAATCATCCATAATTTACATCACGACAAATATGACTTACTCTATTAAATGCTAAATCAATATTGGCTGTATAATGTATAGCTAAAAATAATCCAGTTAAAATTTGAATAATTAAACATAATCCTAATAATGAACCAAAATTTCATCATAATGAAATATTTGAAGGTGTTGGTAAGTCAACTAATGCACTATTAGCAATTTTAAATAAAGGATGTGAAATTCGTATAGGTTTATTCATTTAAAATTTTTGTCGTAAAGGACCATAATTAATATCAGTAATTTTTACTACTGCAATTAAAGTTAAAAATAAATAATTTACTAATATTAAAGTAATTATATTATTTGGTTCATTATAAATTATATTTAATCTTAATAAATTTTCATTTTTAATTATTAATATATTATTTATAAATTCTATTATATTTGAATTTTTAAATAAAGAAGTTAATATTATATAATCTATAAAAAAATACATTAATATAGTTAATCTAATTGAAAATATAATAAATATTGATATTTTAATAGAGAAATTAAATATTTCATTTGATGCTAAACTTGTTATATAAATAAATAAAACTAATATTCCTCCAATTATTACTATAAATAAAATATATGAGAATCAATATGAATATGAAAATAATCCTCTTATTAAAGTAATTAATAAAGTTTGAATTAATAAAATTAATCCTATTGAAAGAGGATGATTAAGGAATATAAATGTAATTGTTATTGTAAATCTTAATATTATTAATAAGTAATAAATACAGAGAATAGTTTAATAAAAATATTAATTTTGGAGATTAATGATAAAAGTTTCCTTTTTTCTCTGAAGTTTTAAAAGATTATTTCTTATTTTTGATTTACAAGATCAATATTTTTTATTAAATTATTAAAACTTATTATTTATATATTAAATGTTTTATTATTTATTTTTATATTTTTTATTGGAATAGTAGTATTTTCTTCAAAACGTAAGCATTTATTATTAATATTATTAAGTTTAGAATTTATTATTCTTTCTTTTTATATATTAATATTTATTTATTTATCAATATTTGATTATGAATATTATTTTAGTATAATATTTTTAACTTTTTGTGTATGTGAAAGTGTATTAGGTTTATCTATTTTAGTTTCTTTAATTCGAACTCATGGTAATGATTTTTTTTTTTCAATAAATATATTATGTTAAAATTTTTATTTATAATATTATTTATAATTCCTTTATGTTTTAAAAAAAATAGTTTTTGATTAAATCAATGTATATATTTTATTATAAGTTTTATATTTATAATAATAGGAAGATTTAATTATTTATGAATAAATATTAGTTATTTTTTTGGTTCAGATTTATTATCATTTGGTTTAATTTTATTAAGTTTTTGAATTTGTTCATTAATAATTATAGCAAGTGAATCAATTAATAAGAAAAAATTTTTTTATAATTTTTTTTTATTTTTATTATTAATATTATTATTATTTTTATATTGTACTTTTAGATCAATAAATTTATTTATATTTTATTTTTTTTTTGAATGTAGATTAATTCCTACATTAATTTTAATTATAGGTTGGGGATATCAACCTGAACGTTTACAAGCTGGAATTTATTTATTATTTTATACATTATTTGCTTCATTACCAATAATAATTAGAATTTTTTATTATTATAATAATTATATAACATTAGATTTTTTTTTTTTTAATAATTTATATTATTTTAATATTTATATATATATTTGTATAATTTTTGCTTTTTTAGTTAAAATACCAATATATATAGTACATTTATGATTACCTAAAGCTCATGTTGAAGCTCCTGTATCAGGTTCAATAATTTTAGCTGGAATTATATTAAAATTAGGAGGTTATGGATTATTACGAGTTTTAAGTATATTTATTTTAATTGGTATATCTATATCTTTTTTATTTATTAGAATTAGTTTAGTAGGAGGTATATTAGTTAGATTAATTTGTTTACGACAAACTGATTTAAAATTATTAATTGCTTATTCTTCAGTAGCACATATAGGAATAGTATTAGGGGGAATTATAACTTTTAATTATTGAGGATTTTGTGGATCTTATATAATAATAATTGCCCATGGTTTATGTTCTTCTGGTTTATTTTGTTTAGCTAATATTTCTTATGAACGAATAAATAGTCGTAGAATATTTATAAATAAGGGATTAATAAATTTAATACCTAGAATAACTTTATGATGATTTTTATTAAGTTCTTCTAATATAGCAGCTCCACCTTCAATAAATTTAATAGGAGAAATTAGATTATTAAATAGTTTAATTTCTTGATCTTGGGTATCAGTTTTTATTTTAATATTTTTATCTTTTTTTAGTGCTGTTTATACTTTATATTTATATTCTTATAGACAACATGGTAAATTATATTCTGGTAAATTTTCATGTTCTTCAGGTTATGTTCGAGAATATATATTATTATTTTTACATTGATTTCCTTTAAATTTATTAATTGTTAAAAGAAATTTTTTTATATTATGAATTTAATTTAAGTAATTTAATAAAAATTTTGATTTGTGATGTCAAATATATAAGTTTAAATCTTATCTTAAATAATTAATGTAATTTCTATTTGTATTATTAGTTCAGTAAATTTATTTATTATTAGAATAAGATTATTTTTTTTAAGTTTAAAATTTTTTATTATAGATTATACTTTATTTCTTGAGTGAGAATTATTAAGTTTAAATTCATGTTCAATTGTAATGGGAGTATTATTTGATTGAATATCTTTAATATTTATAAGTTTTGTTTTATTTATTTCTTCAATAGTTGTATTTTATAGTGATCAGTATATGGAAGGTGATTTAAATATTAATCGTTTTATTATTTTAGTTTTAATATTTGTATTTTCTATAATATTATTAATTATTAGACCTAATTTAATTTCAATTTTATTAGGATGAGATGGCTTAGGTTTAGTTTCTTATTGTTTAGTTATTTATTATCAAAATGTTAAGTCATACAATGCTGGAATATTAACTGCTTTAATAAATCGAGTAGGTGATGTTATATTATTAATTGCAATTGCATGAATAATAAATTATGGAAGATGAAATTATATTTTTTATTTAGATTATATAAAAAATGATAATTATATACAAATTATTGGTTTATTAATTATAGTAGCAGCAATAACTAAAAGAGCTCAAATTCCATTTTCTTCATGATTACCTGCAGCTATAGCTGCTCCTACTCCAGTATCTGCTTTAGTTCATTCTTCAACTTTAGTAACTGCTGGGGTTTATTTATTAATTCGATTTAATGTAATTTTAAATGAAAATTTAAGTTTATTTTTATTATTAATTTCTACATTAACTATATTTATAGCAGGATTGGGTGCAAATTTTGAATTTGATTTAAAAAAAATTATTGCTTTATCAACTTTAAGTCAATTAGGTTTAATAATAAGAATTTTATCAATAGGAAATTATAAATTAGCATTTTTTCATCTATTAACTCATGCTTTATTTAAAGCTTTATTATTTATATGTGCTGGAGCTATTATTCATAATTTAAAAGATATACAAGATATTCGTTTTATAGGAAATTTAATAATTCATATACCTTTAACATGTATTTGTATAAATATTGCAAATTTAGCATTATGTGGTATACCTTTTTTAGCTGGATTTTATTCTAAGGATTTAATTTTAGAAATTGTTTGTATAGATTATATTAATATATTAATTTTTTTTTTTTTTTTTATTTCAACAGGTTTAACTATATGTTATTCTTTACGTTTAACTTATTATTCTATTACTGGAGAATTTAATTTTTATTCTTTTCATTCATTAAATGATGAAGGTTGAATTATATTAAAAAGTATATTAATAATAGTTATTTCAGTAGTATTTATAGGAAGAATTTTGAGATGATTAATTTTTCCAACTCCAATTATAATTTGTTTACCAATTGAATTAAAAATTTTAGCTTTAACTGTTAGTTTAATTGGAGGTTGATTAGGTTATGAAATATCAAAATTTTCAATTAGTTGATTAAGTAATTCATTAAAATTTTATAGCTATAGTTATTTCTTTGGTTATATATGATTTATACCAAATATTTCTACTTTTTCAATAAATTATATACCATTAATTTTAAGTTATAATCTATATAAAAATTTTGATCAAGGCTGAAATGAATATTTTGGTGGTCAAGGGATATATATAAATATAAAAAATAATTCTATATTTTTTCAATTTTTACAAAATAATAATATAAAAATTTATTTAACTTTAATTATTTTATGATTAGTAATATTATTAATTTTTATATTTATTTACTTAAATAGCTTATATTTAGAGCATAATATTGAAGATATTAAGGAAATTAATTGAATTTTTAAGTATTTATAAAAATAAATTATTTTATTTTTACAATGAAAATGTAATGTTTTTATTAAACTATATAAATTAGAAATATAAACGGAATTTAACCGCTAAATAAAAAGTTAGCAGCTTTTTTTTTGATCATCATATTTCTTTAATTGGAATTAAAATTCAATGATATCATTAACAGTAATATGCCTCTTTTTGGCTTCAATTAATTTAAATAAGGGTGATAAATCACCAAATTTTTAGGTCGAAACTAAATGTAAAATTTTACTTCTTATTTTAAGATAAGTTGATATTTCAACATCTTTTGAGTGCAATTCAAATATTAATTTTTAAATATTATCCTAGTTTGCTCAATTTAAAGCTCCTTGATTTCATTCATGATATAATCCAATAAGTAAAATAAATAAAAAAAAAAATCTAATTAATATTCATGATAATAGATTAGAGATTTTTATAATTATAATTATTGGTATTAATAAAGCAATTTCTACATCAAAAATTAAAAAAATTACTGCAATTAAAAAAAATTGTAAACTAAAAGGTAATCGAGCAGAATTTTTTGGATCAAAACCACATTCAAAAGGTGAATTTTTTTCTCGGTCTATAAAAGTTTTTTTTGATAAAATATTAGCAATTAATATAATTAATATTGAAATTAATATAATAAAAGTTCTTATGATAAAAATAATAAAAATTATTTATACTAAAAATAATTAGACCATTTGATTGGAAGTCAAATATACTTAATATACTATATAAATATTATCTACCTCATCAGTAAATTGAAATATATAAAAATAATCATACTACATCAACAAAATGTCAATATCAGGCAGCAGCTTCAAACCCAAAATGATGGATTGATGAAAAGTGATTAAAATAATGACGAATTAAGCATACTAATAAAAATAATGTTCCAATAATTACATGAAGACCGTGAAAACCAGTTGCTATAAAAAATGTTGATCCATAAACAGAATCAGCAATTGTAAAAGGTGATTCAATATATTCAAATCCTTGTAAAATTGTAAAATAAATTCCTAATAATACAGTAAATAATAATCCTTGTAAAGCTTGAGTATAATTATTTTCTATTAAACCGTGATGTGCTCATGTTACAGTTACACCTGAAGTTAATAAAATTAAAGTATTTAATAAAGGAATTTGAAGAGGATTAAAAGTTTGAATTCCAACTGGTGGTCATGTATTTCCTAATTCAATAGCTGGGGAAAGACTAGAATGAAAAAAACCTCAAAAAAATGAAATAAAAAAAAATACTTCAGAAGTAATAAATAAAATTATTCCTCATCGTAATCCTATAGTAACAGTATAAGTATGTAAACCTTGAAAAGTTCCTTCTCGTGTAACATCTCGTCATCATTGGATTATTGTTATTATAGTAATTAAAATTCCAATAATTAATAAATTTGGATTAAATTGATGGAATCATTTTACTAAACCTGATACTAAAATTATTGCACCTAAAGCTCCAGTTAAAGGTCATGGACTATAATCTACTAGATGAAATGGATGATTAGAATGTGTTGACATTAAATTTTAAATTACTTCTCTAGAATAAAGAGTTCTTAGAATTGCAAATACATAAGACTGAATAATTGATACAGCAAATTCTAAAGTTAATAATAAAAGTTGTACTAAAATAAGTAGTGAAATTAATGATGAATTTATTATAGGTCCGGTATTACCTAATAATGTTAATAGAAGATGTCCAGCAATTATATTTGCTGCTAATCGAACAGCTAAAGTACCTGGTCGAATAACATTTCTAATTGATTCAATACATACTATAAAAGGTATTAATACAGGAGGGGTTCCTTGTGGTACTAAGTGGGCAAATATATGTTGAGTATTATTAATTCATCCAAATAATATAAATCTTAATCATAAAGGTAATGCTAAAGATAAAGTTATAGATATATGACTAGAACTTGTATAAATATAAGGAAATAATCCTATAAAATTATTAAATAAAATAAATGAAAATAATGAAATAAAAATAAAAGTACTTCCTTTTTGATTATAAGGGCCTAATAATGTTTTAAATTCTTTATGTAAAGTTATTAAAATATTAATTCAGATTATATTATAACGAGAAGGGATAAATCAATAAGTTATAGGAATTAATAATAATCCTATAATTGTTCTTATTCAATTTAATGATAAATTTAAAATATTAGTTGAAGGATCAAAAGAAGAAAATAAATTTGTTATCATTTTCACTCTAAAATTTTATTAATATAATTATTTTTAATTATATTATTATTATTTTTAATTAAAAATATATAATAGTTTAAAAAATTAAATAGTAAAAAAATAATTGTAAATATTAAATATAGAAATAATCAATTTATTGGTGCTATTTGTGGGATTAAAGAATATTAATGATATTAATAATTTCAGTTTGACATTCTAATGTTATATATTTAACTAATTCTTTTCATTAGAAGTAATTGTTAATTTACTATAATTTGATTTAAGAGACCAATACTTACTTTCAGCCATCTAATGAAGATGTATATTAATTAGCTGAAGTAATTCAATTAATAAAAATATTTATTGGAGTTCTTTCAATTACAATTGGTATGAAACTATGATTAGCCCCACAAATTTCTGAACATTGACCATAAAATAATCCTGATCGATTTATAAAAAAATTAGATTGATTTAATCGACCTGGAGTTGCATCAATTTTTACTCCTAAAGCAGGAATAGTTCATGAATGAATTACATCTATTGCTGTTACTAAAATTCGAATTTGTGTATTAAATGGTAATACAATTCGATTATCAACATCTAATAATCGAAAATTATTATTTTTTAATTCATTAGTAGGAGTTATATATGAATCAAATTCTAATTTATTAAAATCTGAATATTCATAACTTCAATATCATTGATGTCCAATTGATTTTAATGTAATTAAAGGATTTCTAATTTCATCTAATAAATATAATAATCGTAATGAAGGTAAAGCAATAAAAACTAAAGTAATTGCAGGTAAAATTGTTCAAATTACTTCAATTGTTTGACCTTCTAATAAATATCGATTAATATATTTATTATAAAATAAACTTCCTATTAAATATGCTACTAAAGTAGTAATTATAGTTAAAATTATTAATGTATGATCATGAAAAAATATTAATTGTTCTATAAGAGGTGAAGCAGCATCTTGTAAATTTAAGTTAGATCATGTTGCCATTTTCTAACAAAAGTAATTTCTTTATATATGAAGCTTAAATTCATTGCACTAATCTGCCATATTAGAAATTAATTAGATAATATAGGTAACTCAGAATAACTGTGTTCTGCTGGTGGATAGTTTTGAAATCATTCAATAGATGTTGATATTTGGTTTGAAAAAAGAACTAATCGTTGTGAAACAAAACTTTCTCAAATAATATAAATTAATAATAGTACTCCAATAAATGAAATTGTTGATCCAATTGATGAAATAATATTTCATGAAGTATAAGCATCTGGGTAATCAGAATAACGTCGTGGTATTCCTCTTAATCCTAAAAAATGTTGAGGAAAAAAGGTTAAATTTACTCCAATAAATATTACAATAAATTGAATTTTTAATAATTTATTATTTAAACATAAACCTGTAAATAATGGAAATCATTGGATAAATCCTGCTATAATAGCAAATACTGCTCCTATTGATAATACATAATGAAAATGAGCAACTACATAATAAGTGTCATGTAAAACAATATCAATTGATGAATTAGCTAAAACTACTCCAGTTAATCCACCTACAGTAAATAAAAATACAAATCCTAAAGCTCATAATAATGAGGGACTATAAGATAATTGAGCACCATGTAAAGTAGCTAATCATGAGAAAATTTTAATTCCTGTTGGAACAGCAATAATTATTGTAGCTGAAGTAAAATAAGCTCGTGTATCAACATCTATACCTACAGTAAATATATGATGTGCTCATACAACAAATCCTAAAAGTCCAATAGCAAGTATAGCATAAATTATTCCTAAAGATCCAAAAGTTTCCTTTTTTCCTCTTTCTTGACTAATAATATGTGAAATTATTCCAAATCCTGGTAGAATTAAAATATAAACTTCAGGGTGTCCAAAAAATCAAAATAAGTGTTGATATAAAATAGGATCTCCTCCACCAGCAGGATCAAAAAAAGAAGTATTTAAATTTCGATCTGTTAATAGTATAGTAATTGCTCCTGCTAATACTGGTAATGATAATAAAAAAAGTAAAGCAGTAATTCCTACTGATCAAACAAATAATGGCATTCGATCAAATGTTATACCTACTGATCGTATATTAATAATTGTGGTAATAAAATTTACAGCACCTAAAATTGAAGATACTCCAGCTAAATGTAATCTAAAAATTGCTAAATCTACTGAAGCTCCTGCATGTGCAATACCAGATGATAAAGGAGGGTAAACTGTTCAACCAGTACCAGCCCCTCTTTCGACCATTCTTCTCATTAAAAGAAGGGTTAAAGAAGGGGGTAAAAGTCAAAAACTTATATTATTTATTCGAGGAAATGCTATATCAGGAGCCCCTAATATTAAAGGTACTAATCAATTCCCAAATCCTCCAATTATAATAGGTATTACTATAAAAAAAATTATTACAAAAGCATGAGCTGTAACAATAACATTATAAATTTGATCATCACCAATTAATGCACCAGGAGTTCCTAATTCAGCTCGAATTAATATACTTAAAGAAGTCCCTACTATCCCTGATCATGCTCCAAAAATAAAATATAATGTTCCAATATCCTTATGGTTTGTTGAAAATAATCATTGTCGCGGTAAAATGGCTGAGATATTAGGTAATAAACTGTAAATTTATTTAGGAAATTTAAATTTCTTTTACCAATTAAAAGTTTTATAGTTTTAAAAAATATTAAATTGCAAATTTAAAGATAGAAATAATATTCTTAAAACTTTTTTGTTTTAATAACTCTTTAGAAAGCCTAAGGCTTAAAGCAGTTATCTTTATTTAAAGCTTTGAAGGCTATTAGTTTGGGTGAGGTTAACTTAAATCCTTATAAGTTAAAAAAAGATTGTACATAGAATTAAACCATTAATTGAAAAAAAAGATAAGATTAATATTGTTAAATTTATTTTAATGTTTTTATTTATTAAAATATTAAAATTTAATTCATTATGAGATAAAATTAAACTTGTATATGTAATTCGTAAATAAAAAAATAAAGTAATTAGTGTTATTATAATTATAAAAAATAATAAAAATATATAATTATTTCTTAAATATTGAATAATTAATCATTTAGGTAAAAAACCTAAAAAAGGAGGTAATCCACCTAAGGATAATAAATTTAATAATAAACTGAATTTAATTAATAAATTTTTATTTATAAATGAATATATTTGTTTAAGATAAAAAATTTTAAATATATTAAGTATATAAATTAATGTTATTGAAATAAAAGAATAAATAAAAAAATAAATAATTCAAATTATATTTCTATATAAAAATGATCTTAATATTCATCCTAAATGATTAATTGATGAATAAGCTATAATTTTTCGTAATCTAGTTTGATTTAATCCTCCTAATCTACCTACTAATGTAGATATAAAAATAATAAAAATAATATAATTTGAATATTTAATAGTATATGATAATAATATTATTGGTGCAATTTTTTGTCAAGTTATTAAAACTAGACTATTAATTCAATTTATTCCTTCAATAATTTCAGGAAATCAAAAATGAAAAGGGGCAGCTCCCATTTTTAATAGTAATGATGAATTAATTATTATTATCAAAAATATATTAATATTTAAAATATCTCTAATTAAATTATTTAATATTATAATTATTAAAATTGAAAATAGAAAAATAGTTGAGGCTAAAGCTTGGACTAGAAAATATTTAATAGAAGATTCAGTAGTATAAGAATTATTTTTTTTTTTTAATAAAGGAATAAATGACAATAAATTGATTTCTAAACCTATTCATGTTCCTATTCATGTATATGATGAAATAGAAATTATTGTTCCTATAAATAAAGTAGTAATAAAAATTAATTTATAAATATTAATTATTAAGAAGAAAAGGATTAAAACCTTTATATTTGGGGTATGAACCCAATAGCTTAATTAGCTTATCTTTTTATATTTACATTTTAGTATATGATGTATAAAAGTTTTTGATACTTTTGGAAATAGTTTAATTCTATTATTAAATGTAATGAAGGTAAAAATTTTTACATAATTTATTCTATCAAAATAACCCTTTTAAATCAGGCACTCCATT